CATTTATAAAAAAAAAGGCATTTTTCGGGGAATAGCCCTCTTCGAATCATAACTTAGAACACACTAATTGGAATTACTTAAGAGACATGCTAATAGAAGAGCACCACCGAACACTGTGGATCCCACACCCTTATAAACCTCAGACTGCATGGCTTTATTGCACTCGTTAAGACAGTGCTTAAGTGTTTTAGCTCTATCAAGAGGGTCGAATACCGGCTCTATCAAAGCAGGAACACTGTCTTGATTCAGGCAATCAGAATCAAAGATAGATAATATCTCAGGCGGCCATATGATATGCTCAGGAAGTAAACCCCACCACACAGTAAGACCTAGAGCCATAGATTGAAATATAACTGAATTCGAGAGCTTAACACCGAAAGGTGAGCCAATAGAGCGAAGACCACCCATAGAGATTTCTTTAGATAATTCGTTTGAAAACCTGAATCAGGTAAATTAAAACAACTTAGGATTCTTTACGGAGAACATTCAAATGATCGAGCGGAGAGAACCCATGCAAAGACTATCCATACCAGGCGTAGTTTTCACTATCTTATAGCCCTTCAAAGCAGTACTACGGGAGGGTTGTTTTTGTATAAGCGCTGCCCCCAAAGAAAAAGGATTATGATAATTAGGGTCCAGCGGAGAGTAACGGATATTGTGAGGACTAACCCGGGTAGAAGGCGTACTACTAGTAAGACTAGGGATCCTCCAATTAATATTCCCGCGTGGTGTAAACTTATCAACGGGAACACGCACATCATGCCTAATAATAGAAAAAGTGGAATTCATGTTACTTAAAGTAGAGTGAGGGATACCCATAGAATGGAGACTTTGAAAGAAATTTTCTATTTCAAAAAGATAAATAGAATATTCTTTATATCTTAAAAGAATATTCGAAAATTGAATTTCTTTCATTGAACTTTATACAGTTGATCCAGCAGAAGCAGGGGTGGTAGTACCTCGCCCCGGATCCCTTCCAGTTTGAAATTCATAGCCTTAGACCCCGTTGGCTCAGCAGCATCAGTAGCAGGGGTATAGGCGGAACCCATTTCAATTGATCCATATACGGAGCCAGAGCCAGTAGTTTCACCCGCGGCATAAGTACCCATTAATGAAAAGAAAAGCGGAGGCCTGCCACCCTGGGAATTAGGTAATTGATGTCGCTCCTAACTGTGTTGAATGTAGAGAAGTGAGTACTTTCATTCTTAAAAAAGCTTTCTCAACGCGCCTTAGATGCTTAGTATATCGCCCTTCGTCGATCCTTTTTGAATAGAAGAAATAGGCGGCTGGCTGTGTGAAAGATGCGCAGGGGTGTTTTCACGTCTCACCGTAGTGCCCGGTACAATGCATTGAAAAGGTTCAGTTTAGATAGTTCGGGTACAGGCTTAGAAAAAAAGATCGAGAGGTAGATAGGAATACGTTATGATCGATCAAGACACGCAGTTCCTCGGTTAGCTAGTAAGATAAACAAGGAATGCCTACAAGGTGGAGCATAAGAAGCAGGGGAGGGCCATCAAGTATCGCGTACACTTGGTGAATCTTAACTTCCAGACGTTCTCACAGCTCATCCAAGCATAGCATCTTGAAGGAGAACTATTGCAGAATAATGGAGGTAGGCGGGTATGCCTTAAGAAGACAGCTTCTCAGCGTCAGGATAAGCGGAATAGTAGAGACAGCAGAAGGGGCTAGTAAGAATATGTAGAGTATCGGCACTGCGGAACCCCAATCTCTTTCTGGTTTAGTGAGATAATGATATAGGCAAGAGCATGTAGGGCAATGACCTCTTTCTTTCCTCACAACCAAAGCTACTTATTACGATATAAGAAGACAGCATATAACCAATTGGGGAATGGTATAACTAATGTAGTGGTTGGTAGTGGTGAAGGCGCTGTCAGCGGCTTCGATCCGAAGGCGTAACTCTTCCCCTCGGAACGGAATTTTGATTTAGATGTTGTCTCCCTCACTCTTCTCTTCCGCCTTCACTGAGACAAAAGAGTGAAGTCAAGGCTCCTTCCGTAGACTAAAGAATAGGTACTTACGAGAATGAGTAGTTGCGAGCTTTAATTCAATCCGACTCTTGCCAATTACACATTTTTTTTTTCTAGGATCAGTTTCCAACCCTCTTTTCGTCAACTGAGGTATCGAATTTTGCGTGGACTTCAGTATCAGTTGTTGTGGAAGCGATCCGCGCTAGCCTATTACGTTTTTCAGCAGCAAGCTACGATCGACTCCTACTTACTTTAAGCTTCTCTCTCTTCCGATGGTACCGTAAACAGGTATCTCCTTTGAAGGAGACGAAATGAATAGAATGCTTTTTACTAGATATGAAGCAACTTTTAAGATTCTTAGAGATATATGGAAGTCGTTTAGATCAGACCCGTGGCTTAATCATACAGATATTTTACTATTAGATTGCGTCCGACCTTCTCGCTTTCGAGGTAGATGCCTATCCCCTAAGCAAAAGATAGCGTTATTTGCAATGAAACTCCCAACTAGAATAGAATGCGGGAACGACGCAAGATAGATGGAAGAGGCAATGACTCTTCTCGGGAGAGGGTCAAAATACGATAGCGTAGCTGCTCCTACTTCTAGTGAGAGTGACCCCGGATAGAGGATCATATATTGGTACGCTTTCGCAATTGCAGGAATAGATCCACTAAAGGAAAGTAGCTTGATTGATTCGAATCACGCGAGTGACAAGGGAGAGGGAAACGACAGTTTGTGCTCGACCGATAGAGTCGATTTGAGTGCTCGACCATAAGGGATGTCACTCTTTTCCTTTTCTTTTCGCTAAGCCCTCTTTATTGAAAGCGGAAAGTCGGACCATCAATGATCGGAGACGCAGTGACCAAAACACCTAAAAGGGGAAGTTCGTTTTATTATTTTTGAATTATGCCTCTGTATGACGGATTGATTGATAGTAGGAACGATACAAGCATATGTGCGCGTCTCAAGACATGAGGAAAATGAAACAAACCCCTCATAACATTACTTATCACTTGATCAATCACAATCTTAAGCTGAAAGAATCCCGGAAACTACGGAAAATTAGTGTTTTCCATCTCCGCCCACAATGCCCCTTTAAATACGTTCCAAAATCTTTCTTGAGGACTCTGACTCTGTCTATGAAACAGTAGAAGGGGGAGATTCGCTTTTGCTCAGTAGGAGCTTTTACTACTACTACTGCCTTTCTCAATCCAATGAAAGTTTGAGTTTGGCTTTGCCATGGTATGTGAGGAAAGCGGGGGGATATATCTCTTAAAAGCAACTCTTTCTAGAGAACAACGATAAGGTCAAGCAAAGCGCTCCAACGAAAGGGGCGCAGCGCGCACATAACTCCTTGATGCTTGATTTTTAGACCTAAAAATCTTTTTCCTGCTTTTTCTTACTACCATTTCTCATCCCTTTTTCTTCACTTTAAGAAGATCAGATAATTGTGTTATAAGCTCGGGAGAACTAGGTCTTCTTATTCTTTTCTGCTACGCTTATCCACAAGTTCCATAAGTGTGAGCAGTACGAGCGGAAAGGCTCCCGTTTGGTGTAGGGCAGGGGGCATAGATGCCAAACAAACCTGACCCTTCTCTATCTTAGTAGAAACGAGAAAGCGTTGCATAGGAAGACAAGAAAAGAAGCGGCAGAGGCAGCAGAACAGAGATGATTCCCCATCGCTCTCTTCTTCCTAAAGCCAATTCTTCACTCAACGTACTTGAACCGGAAAGATTTTGCTTTCTTATGATGACCTACTCGAGAGAGTACGATACATCGGTGTAAAAGATTGAGCGGAATCTGCTATTGGGTTAGCCATTTTCGTTATTACTTTCCGAGTCCGAGGGACTATTGCTGTAGAATTTATTAATAGCATTCAAGGTTAAACATGACTCCTAGAGAGTTACCAAAATACGAAGAGAACGAAAGGAGAAGAGAAGAGATTTCAACTATAATAACAGATCACAATTACGAGAAAGAATGGATACCGATGCCAAGAGAAAGGGAGAGGTAAATGTTCATGACGGCTAGCCCTTTCTACCAAGAAGAACGGGTATTTATTTACCTTATGGGATACGATGGACCCCACCTCTTACCTCTCTTTTCTTAGTAGATCGGCCTAACAAAGAAGGAGGAGTTCCGCTCCCATCTTGCTGTCTGTTTCCAGGGGCAATAGTGTAACAACTGGGCTTTCAGACCCTGACGTAGATACATTTTTAGATGAATAGTCAAATCCAGATGAACCGGGGGAACCTGACTCAGCAGAGCTGGCTGCTTCATAGCCTTCGGCCGGCTCGAAAAAATGGATTAGAGCAGGACCCTTAAACCTAATCCTTCTATAGAAAAATGATTCTTTCTCCTCGCATCGACATTTGGGGATGGGCTTGTCATCGACTCCAGGACCGTCGTGTCCTGCCGCTTTACCACTACCCTAAACGAATAAGTAAGTAAGTAAGATTTCCTCGTTCTGCTATGCCTATCTCCGTTTTAGGAAATTTTTCTTTTGAAAACGGAATATGCGAGAGTTGGTTTCTCTGACTCAGGAGCTAAGGTGTTCGCGGATCTAAGTGGGGAAAGTCTTCCTCGTAACCTCTTTCGTGTTGAACTCTTTTCTCAGTCTCAGGAGGAATAAGATGAATAATCTGCTCTCACGAGCGGAGTCGTAAGAAAACGTTATGATTTTCGGGGTTAGCGGGCTTACCTCGTGGAATGGCCGTTGAATGGCCTCGGAGTGAACGGGGGTACCTCAAATAATAAATAATACTTTCTTTTTTTCTTCTTTGCTACCTTTAGGAGGTCTCCGACTTCTATCTGTGACATTACCATATGCGTGCCGTTCAATTAGGACTTCCTCAAGTCCAGTAGCACGTTGAGAGAGTTCATCGAAAGTAGTAGGGCCTCCAGCAATCAAGCCCGGGCGCAGTTCAATGCGGATTCCCGCAATACAAATTTATCCCAATTTCTCTTCTGGGATAGATTCTGCTAACTGATTTCGTGGGAGAAAGGCTTGCTAATAAACGGAATTGTTCTATAGCTCAACCGACCCCTCGGGTTTTCTTGTTTACTACGCCGTAAATCTTCCGACGTGATAGATTTCCTCAAAGAAGGAAAGGAGCATAATAACTCAAACAACTTGTCTCAGGACCTAATAGATCCCGCTTTCAGTCTGGAGCGGAAAGCGTTCCTTCGGAGTGGGAACTGCTTGATAAGCAGCTTTTCATGTCAAAGAGGATAACACTGCCGCTCTTTCTGGTTTCATTCAACTGCCACTAAACCATATGCTTAACACATATCATGGGAGGTGGGATAGAGCTAATTCTGGGATCGAATCCATCTCTACGCAGAAAGATCTATGCTAGGATGACACCGCTATCCCACTGATTGATGGAGCCGTATGACATGAAAAGCCTTTTCTTTATTTCATTGAAATTGGCTTGGTCTTATTTGAGCCGAGAGTGAGGTGCTTCTTATAATAAGTTCAGTATGCCAGAACCATATGGCAAGCAAGAGCTAATGTTATGCTTTCAATAAGAAGGAGCAGCTTTCCGTTTTCTATTTTCATTATGTTACTCCTCTTGTTGATCTAAAACTCGTAAGTAAGGTTACGGTTCTTTCTCTTTCTCCATCTATCTGAGTTGAGCTAGAAGCAGTTAACAAGATTAGAATGACTTCTTTGTTTACTTCTTAAATGAGACGGAAAGGTTGCTGAAAGTCTATCTCAGATGTAGGACAAGTTGACTGGAAGGTAACAGTGGAAAGCAAGTTCCTGTTTTGAATTCACTCCAGATCAAGAGTGAAATGATGACCTTAACTTGGGTACGCTCACAGAGAAGAGGTTCACATCCAATCAGAGCTCATAGGGCACAGGGAGCTTACAGGTCACGGCTACTATTATACATCTTTATATAGCAAGAACGTGTGAATGAACTGACAAAGCCGGAGGTTGTTCTCTTTTTCGTAGTTGCTTGTAGTAATCTTTCTTTAATCGAGATTGGCTACGTAAGAGGGAAAGACTGCACCTACCCCGGCGAAGGGCTATAGATGTAGTCTTTTCGATATGGATATCGGTATGAATCAAGATGGTGAACTTAGTTTGAAACATAGTGGTTATTGCACCACCCGCCCTTCTATAGAGCATTTCGTTGGAAGCTGTACTGTAAGGCAGGCAGCACTGTGTCCGTCAGATAAGTTCGAAATAAAGACAGAAATCAAAGTCGGGAGAAAGGGCACTATCCCTTCTTTTCATTGAGTGAGATTGAATGAAGGGATCGGGAACTCAACTATCGCTGAAAAGAAACCCGTAATTTCTTTCTGCATTGAGGCGGGGTGATAGGGGCAACCTTCGAGCCAATCGAACCAATCAATCATAATTCACAAATTGGACCGAGCATCGGACATCAAACAGAACACCAATAAAGCACCCCCCTTGATTTCGTTCCTCTCCTCTCGATTCAAGGCAATGGACTCTCAGTCCTGCTTTTGTTCCCTCGACCGGCTCCACTCCGAATCCACCATCGCTGGAAATCCAGTCTATATAGAAAGGAATGCCATCCATCTCCGGCTATCCCTGAACCCCAAGCAGGGGATAACCTGCCACCCTCTACTCTATCTCTTGGTATCGAATCCCAAGCTCTCGAACCTTGCCCCCGACCCAAATCCTACCCGTTTTCATATGGGCCAAATGGAAAAAGTAGACTTCCGGATGCCCGCTTAGAGGGAGAGTTGGATGGGCACACACCGTCAGCTATATGTGGATGGAATTCGGTGGGTTCAGGAGGGCCTTTCTTAAGGCAAGCACTAGCTCCCTCATATCAGCAAAATGGTTGCAAATCAATCGATTTGGATGTCGACCGGCCGGGAAAGAGGCCTTTCCCATGAAAACGTCAGCTATATGGAAATGGAGCAAATGAACCTCCTCTGACCCTGACGGAACGGAACGTAATTTAAATAGCGATCATACTATCCAATTTCCATCCATCCCGCACCCACGTCCGAAAATACGTATATAATAGTAGATTCACTACCGCCTCCATACTTATTTAATACGTCTTTTTCCCACATTAATAAGTACCCCTGTTTCCTTTAAAACGCTAGTGCCCGGATCTCGTTCTCCTATCTTTGATACTTCCTTAACGGTAGCTTTAAAGGACATGTAACGTGCGTAGCTTGTTCCACAATTAAACGGTTCTGCAGGTATCCCCATCCCCTCACCTAATACCCGCTACTCAGGGTTGAAAGTAGCTAAATCGCCTGTATAACAGATCTACGAATAGCCAACGCCTCTAACAACGTATTTAAGGGGGTTCCTTACCTTAGGCACCTTCACATCTACATCTACTTATAACAAGCACGTACACACAAGCAAGCTTGAATCCTGTTATCTTAACTGAGAATGCCGTTACTTATAGCCTTTTAACGGCAGCTACACATTGGTCGAGACTCACACGACAGTCGATACTCAGGATTTCGTTTAGCTAAGTGGCCTGTAGACTAGAATAGTAAACCTCACCCTAATTTAACATCTGCTTGAACTCCCGATCTACTTTTAAACAAAAAACTTCTCGAGGTATATGAATTCCCTGGTTACTTTCTTTCCAAAGCCCCGCATGAGCAAGCCAAGCTACTCACTAAGACTGCCCAAGCTACTCATGCCAAGCAGCTAACTTCGAGACAGGCAAACTTCGAGCTAGAACTAATGGATTAGCATTAATAGTCAGTTCCCCGGGGGATTTCTGTCCTATGCTTGCTGGCTAAACAGAGTTGCCTTCCACACGCCTTCTTACTTTCACTTACCGGACCGGATAGTTACGTAGGCACTTGACCTTGAGTCTCAGGTTCAAGTCTCAGTTCCGCTTGAACTGTACTCGCTAACGGAAAAGCAGTTGTTTTCTATAAGTCGATTCCAAGACCTTTTTTTTCGATTGGGTATGATATTTGCCCTACTCGATGAGAGTACCGCTTGCTAACGAAAGTAGTTTGTCTACTAGCTAAAGTTTCCTCTATCTTCTGTTCTGCTTGGCTTGCAACAAAGAGCTTGACTTTCAAGTAGTACTTCCCGGAACAATCAAAGAAGTAGCTTTTCTTCGAGTGCCGAAACTGTACGCATCTCCCGACACTTCACTAACGGTTTTCTTTCTCTAAGCTAAGTCACTTGAACAAAGACCTTCTTACCTTTAGGGCTTTCCCGACTGCCTTCCTTCAGATTCAAAGTCTCTAAGTGGCGCTTCCCCTCTGCCAATAGTACCTCAAGAGATCTAATAAGTATGCCCTACCCTAAGGCGAGTTCGAATAGCCGAGCAAGGGACGGCCCCACACGAGTAATGGCTACGGCCCCAGCTAGGCGATAAAAACTGTCTTAAAATATGTCTTGCTGTTATGAGCTGTAAGCCCCCAGATATCCCCACCAAGGCCCGTTCAAAGGCCCCTACAGGAAGCCACTTGAACGAAAGTTCAAGAGAAGAGAGGAGGAAGCCACTTTAGCCGAAAGTTCAGGATAGAAAAGCAACTTGACCGAAGGTTCAGGATCTGCAATTGAAGAGAGCGTCAAGCGAGGAGATGAAGAATCAACAGAATCCACAGCTGCTGCCACCGTTGCCTCTGATCTCGCCAACAGAGGATGAAATTCATATCTAGTTCCGTACCGTAAAGTAAAGTGAATTCCGTGTAGTCACGTGTAGGAAGGGCCGAAGCCGAACAACCTGACGCGCGTAGGCTTTTAAGCCGTATCTCCTTGATTTGCTGGCTATAGGAAAGGTGAAGAATGGGCTGTAAACACAAGAGACCATAAACTACGGTTCTGTATGTATGGAGAGGGAGACAGGGTGGAAGGTGGTCCAAATAGGAGAGCAGCTTTTTTGCCCACTTCTCTTACTGATGTGGCATTTTTCCTTCTTTCAAGGAGGTTTCGGTTTCTTTTTCTCCTCGTCTGTATTAGTCACCTCTGTTGGTTCTTCTTCGATAGCATCAATAAAATGGCACTATTGGAAAAGATGGTAGAATAATCGGCTTCTTGCACAAGCCCAGCCCGTCAAAGAGGGCATTCGATAGCATCCTCTTCTGGGCATCTAGATCGATTCCTAAGACCCTCTTATGCGCTACGTCCTACTCCTACTGCTGATAGATGCGTCGACTCGCTTGACTGCTTTCCTGTCTCAACAATAAGATAAGAAGGGAAATCAGTCCTGCCTAATTTCTTATCCTCCGTATAGTCAAGGGCGTATTTTCTGTATTCTCTCCCCCTTCTCTGTGCGCACCGGTAATTCCTTCACAGTTCAAACTCCCTTCGACTGCTAACTCTTAGCAATATCCTTTCTTATATACTTGCAGTTCAGTTCCAAGCCTTACCTTAGGGCAATGATAAGATAAAGAACCGCTCCGCACCTTCCCTATGTGCAATGCAAGAAGTTCCTTAACAACTCACTAGCATCCTCCTATCTAATAGATGTGTCAAAGAGCGTATTCGTCGCAAACAAAACAACCTATTCAACTAGTTGCATTCTGTAAGAACAAGAGCGTATTTTCTGCATCTTCGATTTCCTGGTATTCAAAGGGGCTACGCGGCCAGAAAGAAAGAAATCCTGCAACCCGAGGATATTGTTAAAGCATAGTTTCACCCTGAGCAATGAAGATAGGGAACTTGCCCAAACCAATAGCATGATTACAAAAGCATACGCTTTGTTCTTACGAAGACTAACCGGGAAGGATGGTTTGCAAGGAGGTCTACTGGCAGAGCAGAACCTCAGGCCCTACTACCAAAGGACAATATCCGCCGAGCCTTGATACAATCAAACGAGGATTCATACAGCATTCCTACGAAAGAAAAGAGACTATGAAATCCGGGATTCCGAGTTAAGGACGAGCGAAGGAAGACATATATACCCCTTAACGGAATGCAAGCCATAGCCTCTCCAGACAATCACTTACCTTACCGAAGCTACAAACGAACAAGAGGAGGCCAAATACGAAGGTGCAATGGCTACAACGGGGAAGGATCCTCCCAGCAAACACTGTTCCCTCAAAAGGCTTTCTCAGCCGACGATGGAAGCAAAAGATGACTCGACCAAAGCCGTTCCCAAAGTTATTAGGGAGAAGTTCCCTTAACTGAATGAAAGTCACAGCTAAGTTTCCTAATCCAATCCACATGAACCTTAACAACTTAACCACTAATGATTGAAAAATTGCTAAACCAAGACTCCTTAGCGAACAAGAATTTCCTTATTTGATGCAAGATTCTATACACGTACCAGTTACGCGAACCAGCTCCATCATCCACATCTCATATGCCATTGGCGGGGGTCCCATTCGTCATGTGCCCTTTTACGGGATCCCATTCCCAGTAAGTAGACTTGAACCCATACCCTTGATTCCCGCCTTGAGCCTCAGCCCGAAGGACCAAAGGTTGCTGTTTGGTCTGGATAAGCAGGCAGGGACAGGCTCCTCGAGCAGATACCATTACAATGGAGAAGCTCATCTTCCCATTACCGGCGGAGAACTCAAGGGCTCCAAACTCCTTAGGTCTTGTTTTGTAAGCTTGAAGCTTTGAAACCTGTCGAGATTAACCTCCACTAACCTAAGCTTACCAGATCAAGTAGATCACTACCGAAACCCGTACCGTACACGCTGCTTTCTCGGCTTCGCCTCTTTCTGACAACGCCGACCCTCCCCGTACGCTTTGAGGGACTGAGCCTTCGGATCCCACCTTATTGGTATTGGTCTTCTTTCCGCTGTCGCTGAGAAATGCCCTCCTTTTGGCTTCGCCTTGTGGTCAGAACCGAGACAGATGGTTTTGGTGACATTTCTATTCTGTACCAAAACCGCCTTATCAGTGGATCTCTCTCCGTCCTATCGTACCTCTAGCAAACAACAAAGATGAACTTCGAGCTGCTGAACCGGGCATTGAACAACGGTATATTGTTTTTCTGCTTGTTTTGGAAGCTTGAAACGACAGACAAGTGGTGACTATGAGACGGCTTGCTACTGAGCTTCTTGTGTTCCATCTTTCTTTATTGTGGGGTCCGCGCAACAAGAGCGCTTCCTCTTTTTCTTTGCCACCATGAGACGTCGCCTTCACTGGTTCTTGGGGGTTGGAATAGTAGGCGAGCTTCCCCGCCTTGTTCTCTGCGGTCATTCTCGCTGTCCTTGCTGGGACAGCCATTAAAGGGTTCGTAGATTGCTATCGGCTATGATGAAGTGCTTTTCTTAATGAGGAGTGAATTTCAAAGAAGGAGATTTTGAAAAAGGGCAGATCAGAAAGACCGCAAATGTGGACCAAGTCAGTACATTGCAGTCAGCAACTCCGAATCAGAAAGGAGTCAACGCCAGAGGGCAGGCACAGCCGGTCGTGCAGCCTGTTATGCAGCCTGTTCAGCCAGCGATTCAACCGCTTGTATTACCAGAAACCGGCAGTTCAACAGAATACTTCAGCCAACATTGTCAGGCATCAGCAGGTTCATCCGTCCAGTTTGATCACCAAGCATTATGTAAACAGACCAGAGAATGGAAATTCTTCGGTCCAGGAACCGCTTATTGTGAGAAAGGCTCAAAGCATTACTACAGTGGAAGTACAAAGGCCGATAGAAGCACCCACATGTCAAGTACAGTCGATGGTTGAAGACAGGAACCTCCAGAAGCAGACGGCAGCATGCGTGTATGATGACATCTTCGACGAAGACTCCTTTTATTTTTAGATAAAGCAATACATTGTTCCACTTGAGAAGATGAAGGCCAGAAATGCACCATCAACCACAGTACAATCTCCACCGCCATCAGCATTGCCATTTCCGCATAATTTGGTGAATCCGGCCTCCAAGATCATAAAGTCTCCGCCACCATCCGAAGTTCCACAGCCACGGGTTATCATTCCGCCATCCAGCGTGTCGACGAAAGAAGCTTGAATTTCAATGCAAATTATAGCAAAGTTAGAGACCCTCATTGTACTGGTGGTACTATCCAAGTAGAGAGGATTCCCAATGTTGCTTCCTAGGTATTCCATTCCTTCCGGTGTCCACAGAACCAGAGGAACATTATCAAACTTAACCCATATTGGGATACTAGCAAAGCTGCTTTTGGAGAGATGCTCTCCCGGTTGGTTGGCATTTCTTAAGAATCAAAAGCTTCCCAGCTATATGGTATGGTCCTACGCCTAGGACAGCATTGCAATTTTCTTCACTCCTCAATTTAAAAACATAGAAGCCATTATCAAGGAGCATGACATCTTCAAGAGCTTGCTCCCAAGTCTTATAAGCCCATTCTTTCACAAGATTCAAAGGGAGTGCTCGGTCAAGGAAATACCCTACCACAACATTTTTCCATCTCTTATAGCCTATTTCTGTAATCCCATTAGGTATGTTAGCTGGGCTCGGGCATTGATCGATAGTACACCTTTCTATTCCTATTCATTTTCTTTATTCCAATTTGGCTGGTTCACCCGCATTGGAAGTCTCGGATGAAGCTCAGATATTTCACCAGAACATGAAGTGCTTAGAAAACACATTTCATAGGGTTGCCGGACCCTAGAAAGAGTGAGAAAATCAGTTGACTGGCTCACGTAGTACTAGATAGATACTTGACTTCCTTCAGAGAAATACATTCCCTAGAAAATGACTGACTCTCATGGTTCGCTACTGACTTCCTTCAGTGAGGACTTACCGATCACTCCATTGGAACTTCGACTGATTCTGCCACAGAACTAATCCCGTGCCAAGTGGCTCAATAGACTCTCTCTTTACCTTCCCCATCTGACCCACTCCTCCTTCTGCGGAATCCCCTTTATAACTAGACTCGTGCAATTTCTAATCAGTGGCTTCCTTCCTTGAGATATCGCCCATCGCCTGAGATGGAGCCTAGCTTTCTGACTGGGCAAGCAGAATGTTGTCCCCAATTCTCCTTCCCTCAACAAATGCCGTTTGCTGCTTACATCCGCGGTGGGGCAGGACTGGCTTGATCCTATTGGCAATGATCTTGGAAACGTGTTCAGTTCTTTATATCACCCCTCGTCCTTTTTGCTTGCTTTATGGTGCCTACTAGTCGATCAGTCCAATCTTATCTGCGTTCATCCCCCGCTGCTTAAGATTTTTAGGTTCTCTATCTCATATAAAAAATGGTACCAAGAATTCTTATCCATAGCGTTCTAAAATATGTTATAAAAGAAGTCAAACTTGGTATAACATATTTTATCTGACAGAACGCCATTTCTAAGATAAGAGATAGGGTACTCCTTCTAAGCTTCAGAAATCGATTCTGCCTCTATTTCCGAGCGAGCCAAATGCAAAGAACCCAAGTGAGTAGATCTGGTTACCTTTTCTAATACGTAATACGAGGAGGCAATGAATATGGAATGGTTGTATACCGAGGCAATGCTATTCTTCTTTTCAGACAAAAGCCTATTCTTTATGGTGTGCCAGTTGTTGATCATAATCCCTAAAGAGGTGACGGGGGCGGAAAGTCAATCAGATAAGATAAGAAGATAAGGGACAAGAGATAGCGATTCCGTGGTTCGGCGGGTAGAGGAGATCATTTCTACTTTCGATATACTTCACCGCGTCCCACCTAGTTGGACCGGAATGGACTTGTTCCCCCGGAGAAGACGGAGAGGCCTAACAAAGGGCCTGATCAACCAAAGACTGACGGAAGAGGTTTTTATTCCTAACAGGCTAATTGAACAGGCGCCGAAAGCAACTGTACCGACGCGGTTCAGAAGCTACAGCCACTTAATTGACAGATGAAGGTCAGAAGCTTCCCCTATCAATCAGGGGAGGGACTAGATTGTTAAGTTTAAGAAATCCCTGACCTACTTGACTTGTTCTACCTGACGCCATTGTCCGATCTGGATTTGAAGGCAGGTGGGCTTGAAGTCAAAGAAAGAAAGCAACTGGAGTTGAAAGAATGGGGCCTTGATTATCTATTCTATCCCGCAAGGCCGAGATTAGTGATTCTCGTCGCTAAGCGAAGACTCTAACAGAACAGAGTAGCGTACCAAACCAAAGGGCAGTCCCGTCGGATCAAAGGAAGGTCAGACTAGCAACGGACGAAGCGGGTGAAGAGCTTAGGTATAGAAAGGGACAAAGAGCTTAGCCGCCAAGCGAAGGGGCAAAGAGGCTAGGAGCCGAATGGCCACTTGACTATCTACTACTAGAATAGAATAATGAGTGTGATAGCGCCAGAAGAGAAGCTATCAGCAACTGTCACACCAGAATGAGCTGATCGGGTAAGCACGGAGAAAGCTTGCATTGAAAAGAAAGGGGGCAGCTAGAGGAGAGGAGAAGCCTTCACACCCCAAACAGTTGAGGGAAGAGAGGCGAAGCCAAGGGGCACGAAAGCAAGTGTCAAGTGTAGGTCTCCCATTCTTCCCCTGAAACCGGCATGGCTACAGTCAGACAGTCTAGATAGAAGATAAGGGTCGAAAGAAGAAAGTCTAGACTTTTCTCTTTTTCATAGTGAGAGCTGTTTGGTTATTAGTCACTTTTCTCGCTCCTCAAGAAAGACGGCTAGAAACTTCCTATTAGGAATGGCTTCCTTTCAGGTTGTGTTGTTACAGACCAGACTGTTCTAACAGGGCAGGGGAGACGGAGAAGTAATCTCATACAGTACAGCTATGATCGGGCAATAGCGCAGATAAGATCAGACTGAATGTGTGAAGGATATGGTTCTGGTTCTCTTCTGTCCCGTTCCTTCAATCAAAGAAGATGACATGCCCAGGGCTAGTGCCAGCGCATAGTCAGAGTCTTCCCTGCGTGCCTAACATCCACTTCTTCTAGTCGAGTGCCTTGCGGCGCCTTTAACCATGAGAGAAGGCGATACCGAAGAGAATAACTCAATGTCACTGGCTACTCCATCAACTCAATTTCGTTGCGTAAGTGAGGATGCCAGTCATCATAGTCTGAACTTGAAATCTTTCGTAGGCTCATCTCGTCGATTGGCATTCCGATCCTGGTCATTCATAGTTCATAGATAGTCGGCACTTTTAGTCATAGGCTAGCGCCCATTCCTGATAGCCGCAGCTCTGCCCCTTCCCTA